AAGGCTTAGAAGACTATACGTGTACTACTAGACCACCAAGACGGATAGGCATTTTTATGTCGAAAGCCCCAAAACATTACCTTAGAATAAGGGATTTCTCCCGTTACTGAAGGAAACACTCCGTTGATTGCTCCGATGATCGTGACCTTCGAACCCCGGTGCCGGTGGAACATCCACGTTAGCTTCCGTTGCAGAAGATCGCGTGTTTGTTGGAACTCTCTCCTTGTCTAAAAGTCTTTAGAACGCTTCTCAGCTATCACAAAGAGGGAAATGTTGATTCAATCCATCATACCATGCGAGGTTGAAGTCCTAAAGGCAGCATCTAGTCCAGTCCCTCCACTCCAGTATCAGTTATCAGTGCCTCACCTCTTGGTTGGGAAAGCCTGCAGCATCTTTTAATCCACGACTAAGAAAAAAGAGGAGAATTCGAGTAGAACTTTTTTGTTTTGAATCCTTCTCATAAGAAAATCCCCGACCCTAGGGGCCTTTCATGCCTTCTGTCATGTCTTCCGAGAAAGTACGACTTTCTTTCCATAGAGGCCCTGTCCTTTTTGGAATTCTTTGTGTAAGTAAGCCAGTTGCTCCTATTACTAAGCGTTTTTCTAATATAAACTAATATAAATAGAATCTCTTTAACCAAACAGTCTTACTTAAGGCCTTCCATCCCGGGTAATTTCTATAGTAGGAGTACCCTAATGTTATGCCTTATATTTACTACAGGGTAGGTGTTTTTTCTTCTTTCATTCCTATTCCTGCTAGTCCTATTGATATTGATTGAGAGTGCTGCAAAGAAAGCGAAAGCATATCCTCACCGGGGAATCTTACCCTTAGCTCTACAATCTTATTGTTAGGCCCTACTATAGATATATCTCTATTAGCCCGGAGATTGACTATCCCTCTCAGGTCAGATCAAGAAAAGAAATCTCGAGAGGAATCGCCATCGAAAGAAACTCCAATTGTAACTGGGCGAAAGGAAACAGCAACTAAAACAGCGGGGATGGCAGAAAGAAGGACTGAAACTCGAGACCTTTCCCCTGCATCGAAGGTAGCTGGCCGAGATGTAACAGAACTACCACTAGCTGGTATGGAACTAGCACTGGCTGACGAAGAACTCACAAGAGAGCTCTCAGGGTATTACACTAGGATTGAGACTAGAAATTTCTTACTCACTGGTAAAGGGGCACTGGGCCTATATAAAGATTACCTTGTAACTAGCCCGCCATGAAAGACTTAGTACATCCTAGAAAAAATGGATCCCTAGCTTGAAATGAAGACTCCTGCTTTTCAAAGTGGCTTTCCAAAACTGAAAAACTCATTCGCTCGCTGACAGAAAGAATGAAACGGGGGAGGAGCCCCCCAAAAAAAAAGACTAGAAAAAGATCTCTAACAGGCTTTCTTTCGTTCCTGCTTTTCTCTAAGCAGTAGCTCGCGACCCGATGTGAGAAAAAAGAAGATTTACTGCATGAACTATTCAGAACGGGAATCCTACATCTCCGGAACAGGAATCCTCCTATGAGCACTATCTGCTGCCAAGACTGCTGCAAGTGGGAATGCTGCTATCGGGACAAAGACTTCTACAGCTATTCCTACTAGTGTAACTGCAAGAGCAAGCGCTTACCCTATCACGGAAACTAGTGAAACTAAATGGGTGGCAGGTGTAAAAGGAACTGCTATGAAAGCAGGTACTTTTTCTTGTGGAATTAGCGCAGGAGCTAGATGTACCCTGAACACTCCAACAACTGACTTGGCTAGATCAATTGCTGGCAGGGAATACGCTACAGGAAATAAGAAAGCCACTAGTGCAGCTGGAAATAGTAATTATCCGAATACAGAAAAAGTGGGGTAATCCGCTATGAAAAAATCACTTTGCTTTCTGGAAGATATTGCTTTTGCCTCTAGCTATCCAAAGCTCTATCCTTTTATTGCTGGAACTGCAGGTATTCCACTAGCCCCAAGGTCATTCCCAAGGGCTGCAAGGGACCGCCTTGTCTAGACCGACAACACAACAAACAAGGGCAACTCGAAAGGAACTATAAGAATAAGAGTAAGATAACCTTTGAATACTAGCCCTTTACTCTGCCGGCTTTCCTAGTATCGTTAGCCCTCCCTTGTATAGAATCCTGCTAGGGAGCCCTCGTTTGGCCCCTTTTGCCTCGCCTGATACGACATGGAAAGCAACATAAGGGCTTTTTTTTTACCAATGCAACTACATCGGCTTAGGACTTTGGATATGCTCCACTTTTATCTTCAATTGCATAGCTGGGAACTTCCACGGGATCGAAGGCAGAAAGCAGAAAAACCCGGTTCGATAGAGCCAGGGACTTCTCCTTATACGGAGACTGGGGATAATAACTACTCCTAGCCTGGCACTACTGATACGAATCTACCAGGAGAAACATTAGGGAATAAAAAAGTATATTTACATTGACTATATTGTCAGGTGATTCTAGAGGCATATTACAGGAATCCTCCAAAGCAGCTAGATTTTCTTCTGCCTGGCTTGAACTGAAAGGGGGACTTCGCTAGTTTCTCAGTTTAAAAGGCAGAAGTAGGGGCTACTTCCTTCCTTAGGTGCACCCCCTCAAAGAGGGGTGAGTGCCTTATGAAACCACCGCAATCCATTGGTTTTTCTTCCCACTTCAAAAGACTTTTGTTTTATCTTCGCGGGAACATCGTTGGGAGCTAGATCCCTAGTTCTCACAGGGAGGACTTTTTTTCTTTAAGCGAGAAGAAACTGCAATTTCATAAGCAAAGAATGCTACCTTTTCTGATAGATGAGATTAGCGTCTCCCGAGCTATTGGCTTTTCTTAGAAAGATCTCCTCTCTTCCCGGGCGGATGAACAAAAGTTTTTTGCTATCGAGTAGTCTTAGAGGGGTGACTGGCTAGGGAAGGCGAAGCTAGAAAGCGAGGTAGAGGAAGTCCTTGAATTCCATCTGCAGTAGGTCGAGTCAGCCCTTTTCGGAAGCTGAAAATCGTATGTGAACGAAATAGGATGTGATCTTTGAAAGAAGTAGCTGCTCTCTTCACTGCATCCCCGAATCCGACCGCCAATAAGATAAGAGTGATCAGAATACTCCGGGGAAGGGGTCCCATTAGCAGCGCTGGGATGCGACACACCCTTGCAGGTTGTTTAAAAAGGCACCGATTCACGTGCTTTGGCTATTGCCATGCTCCATGATGAAAGAAGCATCGGCTTAAGCAAAGTAATGAATAGAATACCCAAAACAAAACGCCTTTGGTTACCAGAAGCCGTACCAGCTTGAACCTTTTCCTTGGACTACGTTTACTCAAAATCCGCCAGCCCGCTAACGAAAAGATTCTTATCCGGCTCCGGAAATAAGAAAGAAAATCCTATAAGGACGAAGGAAGAATCTTGGATTCAAGTAGCCTAAAAGAAATTTCCTTACCTACTGTCCTTTCACTTTTAGCATTGAATGGGAGAAGGAGTTGGGCTTTCACTGATAGCAGCTTTCCCAATATAGGACGAACCTGAGATCTTGGATTTTGGATTCCATTCTTCCACTGAAACCGACCTATCTGAAATCAAGGCAAGCATAACTGACCCTCGTGATTGAGGAGGGAGGATAGGGGGGTACCCCAACGCAAGGGCTAAAAAGAAAGAAAGGAAGTCACGACTGTCTGGTTCGTTTCCTTTTCTTCAAAGCAAACAATCCGGCCCTTCGACCCCAGTTATTCGAGGCACTACGGTGAGACGTGAAAACACCCGATCCCATTCCGACCTCGATATGTGGAATCGTCTTGCGAGAAGAGAATGTTATGATAGAATCAATAAAGAGTACTCGAGATTGTAACCTCAAAGAGCACCTTCCACTTGAAATGAAAGCTATGCGTTAGGGAATAGACAGACCAGACTAGAAAAACCTGCTAAGGAAACAAAGACTTGGACTGCTAGCACTCGTCTGCGACCGTACTCCCCCACGGCTACATGAGTCTTTTCTTTTAGATTAGCCTCACTTTCCATACCCCGAGTCTGGGTTAGTAACTCAACCATGTGTAATTCTAGAAAGCTATCCGTTCCGGGTAATCACCTGTGCGGGATTGATTTAACTCAGCCCAAAGATGTCCCCTTACCACCTTTATATGGCTTTACGACTGCTTCCCAAAGTCCACAGCTTCCGTCAGCCTATGCGTGTCTTGTCCATCGCTTTTCTTCAGCTCCGGAAATGGGAATGAAGAGGGACTGTTCAGTTGAGTGGCGAAATGCGGGTATTTTATTCAATCCAACCTTTCCTTTCTTGGGTTGACCCCGAATAGGTGTTCTCACCAAAGAAGGGATATGCTTTTCATTCAACCAGTCCCCTAACTCACATCGACTAAACTCACCTTGGTTGAGCTTCGGAGCTATGATCTCTATGCTCGATGGGCTATCGCTACTTCCCCATTCAATGATTGAAGTTTGGTTGTTGAAGACGGTAGGACCTGAGTTCAAGAATAAATCTATTCAACATCAATATATGACAATTTCGTATGTGATAATGCCCAGTCTCGGAATTTAGCTTCTTCATCAGTGGAATGGATAGCAAAGCAAGGCTGGGAACTTGAGAGAAAGTTGCTCTTCTCTTGCGGTTTTCGAGCTACACGTCGATAGCATTCATGCAGCAAAACTAGATACAGATCCGAATAACAACTACACTCTTTCTTGCTTTGTTGTTGGATTCATTGCTTCATATAGGTATAGGTGTCCCGGGACGAGGGTTCGAACCTCATGCGTTTAGTTCCGCTTGATTGATGGCTGAAAGAAGTGAGCCCGGTGAAAAGCAAATTTGTATCATGAAGCTCAGCCGTACTCCCATTCTATATTTGGGACTCATTTTATCGAGTACTTTCTATTTCGTCCTTGACTCCGGATGGATGGCCTCTTTTTCTTTCGAGTGCGAGAACTGTGCTTCAATACGGAACCTGTTCACCCCACCCACTTTGACTACTATAGTGGTATATTTTACGATTGCCAGACCTGGTTCAAGGCGGCATCTTGGTTAACTTTCTCTTGGCAACAGAGAGTTTGAATAGGCATCCCGCTCCTATCCCTCAGCTCAAGTCGAGTAGCTGATAGATAGCTACTGGCACAGGAACCAATCGGTCAAAATTGATTCATTCAGTTCTGCTTTTTTTACGTCACTGTTGGGGTTCAAGTTCAGATCCTGATCCCAGTCAGGGAAGAAAGGTTCTGGGTCTGCTCTCATAGATCAAGATCAGATTCTAACTAAAGCTAGTAGAGTAGGACTGACGGTTTGGTTTGGCTTTCATGCTTCAATCAATCATTCTAAGTCATTGGTCATTCTAGATGGTATGTCTACAAACGTCAGCAGTTCCTGGTCGTCCTTTCAGGAGCTCAACAAACGGAAGAAAGACTATCGCGGAAAGAGCTGAAAGCGGTCTCAACCGAGTTCTGCCGATCCAGGCGATTTTGCTTTTAAGAGATTCGTCTTCTCTCTTGAAATCGGATGCATAGAATTGAATGTTTTCAGCATATGGATCTGGTTCAAATCGGGTCTAAAAGAGCTGGTTGATCGCCAACTCCTCGATCGTTGGACATGACAACCTTCACCGTGTTCACCGGGTTCAGACTCACCCGTATGTCTTCTTACAAGGGCAGCTCTTTCCGTTCGAAGATCAATAGCAATAGACATGGCATGGAAATCAAGTGCTTTAAGAAAGATGGCTTCCAAAAAGGGAGTTTCCTGTTTTCAGTTTGGTTTGTGACATACAATCCATAGAGCTCGTTCTTCTTCTCTTTGATTTCGCATATGAAAAAACCCCATCTTTGAAGGTTTTTTTCTTCGATGGATGTCAATGCGCTTAGTGAAACTAGTGCCCGCTTGGCATGAAGAGTTGGAGGAGAGCGTTCAGAAAGGTCTCTTCGGCTTTCGCAGTCCCCTCGTGTAGTACGGCAGGAAAGTGGAAGAGACTTTTTTGTATATGATAGTCACTTTGAAAGTCTTACCTAAACTCTTCTGACTAAATATGATAAAGCCTATAAAAAAAATCCTAACTACATACGTTAAGCGCCCCTTAGCGACCTAAAACAAGAAATAGGAAAGCGGCCTTCCCAAACATTAACAAATAGGAAATAGGAAGGCGCCCGGAGGTTTTTATTCCTCTACTTTAATGTAATTCCTTCATTTAAATGAACTAAATCCTTTCAACAAACAAGAAAACGGATGCCGCGCAAGGGCTTTCGCGTTAGGTTCGGCCTGGTTCGATTATACACACAATTAATGAGCCTAAGGGGGGTACTCGCGGGAAATAAACCCTCAAAAAAAGCGTGTATTTCCAGTTTAGGAAGAGAAAAACTCTAATTCCACTAGAGAAACTGGAATTTCACTCTTTAATATGAATTAAACCAATAGGAGAGTGGGAGACTCCAAAGTAGTGGCAGGAAGCAGCACACCAGGAGGTGCGGGACGAACTCCTTATTTTAAATATTCCAATCGAGCTGCCGGCAGGTTAAGTCCAGAAATTTGTAAACGAGCAAAATAGACACACCCACAAATCTTTCTTTTCATTTTATATATCCCATGGGTATATAGACGAAATAGAAATTTTAACTTAGTAGGTTTCGAAATGAAATAGTTTATCGCTATATGAGAATGAACTCAACGATTTCACATGCTTTCTCGCGAGTGGAAATCCTCCTTTTAATCATATTAAAATATATGATCATAAAATGAACAAAGCCTACAGACTTGTGAGTACGCCCACTTACTGTTCACAAACAAACTTCAATCACTCCCGAGCTAGCATTCACTTTTGATGCTTCAATAAGGTATTAAACTAGCATTCTCAATAGCCTTACCTGCTACGGGGCTTGCTAAAGGCATGCTTACCAATGCTGATCTCCCACTTGTTGTCAGGGATGAGCCTACGACAACCCTTGCAGCTAACTAATGGCAAGGTCCGTAAATAGAGAGTGAAGAAGGGTATCCCACTAGCTACTTTCTGCACAATCTCTTACTGGCGCCCTTCTGACTTCTTAGTTTGAGTTGTGGGAATAGGGAATTGCTTCTCTTTCTCCACCGCCTGCTAGTGTCAGGGGCAGTCGATTCGTCTCGTGCGTCCTGACGGTTCCCTACTACACCCCATACCTGGAACTGAATTACGGGAGAACGAGTAAGAGAAAGGGAATCCGGGCTATTGCTTAGTCCTTTTCAAGCGTGACCATCAATCGAGTTAGAAAATAAAAAAGTATATCTTAAACAGGAAATATGCTCTATGCTTCAACCACCATATTGTCCCTGTGTTCTTTTAGTCAGCCTATTCCCAGGCTGGTGGAAAGTGTTAGATCCGAATCACTTTCTTAGTCTGATTATATTCTTCTTGTTCAGATGTGTCATCTACTTCGTTGGGAGAGTTCTATCTGGTTGATTGAATGATTTGATAAATGAAAAGCAGTAGTACTTCACCTAGAGAGAGAAAGCCAATAACACCGTGCTAAGTAAGAGACGGAAAGGACTCACTGTGATGAATAGTTACGTACAGACTATACAGAGGCAACTAATGGTCGTGTACCCAAGCCAAGGTAAGATGATGACATCCAACCATAGATAGGTCAGAGAGGGAGATCAAATCATCACTGAGATTGCCTCCTCCTCGGTTCGCTTCAAAGGATCTCTAGTTGGCGGGGGCAGCTAACAAGGCCTACTTCTCAACCGGTTCACCAGAAGGGCAGCTTATGGGAGCAAGGTCACTAAGGTGACTAATCCATTATTCAATAAACAATGGGAGGCCTGTGGGCGTTAGCCCTAATCTTCAAATATTGATTTTAAAGCGGAGTTCCGTAATATCGATTTGGTTGGTGTTAAGTGTACCGCTCCGTGGGTTTCTACTCACTCTCGGACATATAGAGCTCGCCGGTAGCGAACATGTAAGACCCTGCGTGAGGGATACCAAAAGTCTTCAGATGCCAGGGAGGGAATAATGAAATTTCAAGATAACTGAAAAAGGCACAATGGCTTCGCCGCCTCAAAAGAAAGGCCCCTAATTGGTGAAGTCTTCGTTCTTCCCGGTGACATCTCCGCTTTTCCCTTAGCCCGTAGGAAAGTTCTCTTCTATGAGTTAGGATTCCTTTTAAAGTCTGACTATAATTTGAGAATTCTAGCTAGTTGTCTTCTTCTCTTGCAGCAGAAAGACATTATAACTGTCAAATTGAAATAAAGGAGAACCCCAACCCAACTTCATAGAAAGACCCGCACCACCTTCCTCCGATAGTGATGTTTCCCTTATTTAACTTAAACACTTAACTAACCCGCGGGAACACATTCTTCAAATTGAAAAACAGTCAAGGCTAGCGCCACTGATATCGCGGAATCTTCTGCTGTCGCTGACTCTTATTAAAAAAAGAAAGAAACTGACTCCTTCCTTTCTTAAAGGCCAGTGACGCCTGCGCTTACTTGCGCTTAGAGCAATGGGAAAAAATGCTGAACCCGCTTAGACTAAGAAAATAAGTTACTTGCCCTAGTGCTACTAAAAAAAAAGAAAGGGCTTTTTCCTCTACTTGCTCTAGATAAACCAAGGGAAAGCCTAGATTAAGACTTTAGAAGAATGCTTGCTTCTAACTCTAGGAGAAAGACAAGGGACACCCCCGCTTATATCTTTTATAATAAGAGTCAACGGCGCAGGTCTTGAATTCCTTCCTTTTTTTATGGAATGTGTTCCTGTCCTGCTGCAAGAGTGGACAGGGAGTGGAAGACAAAGAAAGGCTTTGCCTACTCTAGTTATATATACTAAAAAAGATAAGGAGAAAGGTAAGAAGCCTAGATAAGAAAGATTCTTCAGAGTTTGACTGATGAATGGCTACATTAAGTCAGACTTTTTTCGACCGAGTTTGCTATAATTGGCGTTTGGATTCAGTTACATTGGCTCCCACTTCGGGTTCAGATTTAACTCCAACTGCAAGGTGATTTACCGGGGCAGAGGATGGAATGGGAGCGAATACAAATGCAATTTAACCAAGTCGAGGCAACGGTTTCAAAACCACTTAAATAGTAAGCAGAAGATAAGAGGGGGAACTCTAAGATTCAGCCTCCGGACCGGAAGAGGAAGTCTCGCAGGTGTTTACTTTGCTTGTCTTTTCTTCCTTTGAATTCAGTCAGGCTTTTTCCCTGTTCTAGACTAAGTCACAGTCAAGTCAGCCAAAAAGAGTAAAAGTAAAATAGGAAAGGCCTGGCCCATGTGAGACATTTCAGACACCTTCTCACTAAGGAGAAATGGCCAATAGATCGAAGAAACTTCCCTAGCCAAAGAACCAACGGACGTACAAGAAAGCGACGTACGTACCAGCAGAAGATATTCTATTTGAAAGCGAAAAATCGGAAACCGAAGAAGCAAAAGAGAAAGGAGTGGAATGAATCTGAGAAAAGGAACGAATCCGAGTTCGAAGATGCGACTAGGAACTCAAAGTCGAGGTTCGAAGAAGATGCTCACAGGATTGGCAATGAAGCTCAGTCTGAGTCTGATTCTTCTGAGTGAAGAACTCCCATAAATAGTTTTTTCTTAACTATTGAAATTGCGTTAAGTAAGAGAAGCTAAGGCGAGGGGCATAAAGTAGTAGCTAGAGTAGGAGTTCATCAGTCTTGGAGTTCAGAGTTTGAGATGAAAGTTTTTGTAAGATGTCAATTTCAGTAGATGAAGTTGCAAGGGAATCTTCTGAAAGCAGAGGTGCTGAGATACTCAACTAAGCAGTCCTTTCCCTCGACAGAAACCTCTTTCTGAGCAGTCTTGTAGGAGAACTCGACTAAGCAAGTAGCTGGAAAGGAGTCACTTGACCGGCAGGAAAGGCGGGATACTCTTAGAAAGGAGAAGTTCGAAGAGAGGAGTGGGGGTATATGACTTAGTCAACCTCGGGATATTGATTGCCAGTTAAGCCTTCGTGCGTGGTGAAAGAAAGAGTTCTCCCGAACCCGAAGAGAGAGGAAACGGCGAAAGCTAGGATCGGATGGCATAAACGGAAAGCTTACTCTGAAGAAGTAGCCAGGCAAGATTCTGGGAGTTAAGTCCGAGTCCAAGTCTGAGACCAAAGAAAGAAGCTCGACATCTGAATATGGGGCAATACCGGAGAGCCCTTTCAAGAAGCTTTAGAGAGTAGGGGCGAGAGGATAACAAGTCTTAAGGATCAGAGTCAGAGTGGAAGCTTTCCTAATAAGGAAAAGGGGTACTAATTGAGTAATCTCAAGTCAGTAAAGCCGGACAGGTAAGGGGTTAACCCAAGAGGGGGGACTGACTAAAGCAAAACACCAAAGCTCATGGGATTTTTTTCCACTAGAGGGTACATTCCCATTTAACCAAATAGGGTTTGGAAAGAATATGAGTGGTCTCCGTCCTCATCCACATCCACTTCTAACTAAGAAGTTGAGGGACAAGACCGAAGGTATAGTTTACCAGCCGAAGAAAGGGGTAGGGAAGGTCCTTTGAATGGGATCTACGGCTAACTCAATCAATCTGAAAGAAGAAAAGCTATTTGAAGAAAGGACTTCCCCAGTAGAGATGCTAAAGCAGGAGGCTAGCTACGAGGATAGAGTAGAAGATAAGGATAAGTCGAATACTTCACACATGGAATGAAATCGTATTAAAGATTCCTCCCTTAGTCTTAGTGGTAATTACAAAGCAGCCGCTGGAGTTGAATGATTGGACTACACCATCGCCATTTGTTGATTCTTCTCATTCCAGTTCGTGTTGTTCGGAAGGGCGAGTTAGGACAGGGTATAGGTGTATAATCTCAGGTTTTCAAACGGCAAAGTTCACTTGCGGAAAATTTATTTATTAATTCATCTAATCTACTCTCCAAACTACTACAATCGACGATTGGGGACGAAAGGAGGAGTGGCGGGGTCCTCTTCTCAAAGAAGAGGTATCGGACCTTTTATCCCTGTCTTCGGATTTCCCTATGGCTTTCTTTTTATTATTAGGCTAACTGCAAATTTCCTTCATTGCCATTTCAATGGTGCACCTTATATCAAAGCAAAGATGATTCAATAGCGAAAGTCGGCCACATCTTAGAATTCAAAAATAAGCTGCTAATAAGCTGGTCTTGAACCAGTTGGAATTACTTTCTGAATAGAATCGGACATGGAATGTTGGCTTGTTCTCGAATAAGCTGTTAGACAGCTAGAGAATATCTGCTCTGAGCTGAGTAATTAACCTGATTGACCTAAGGCTTGGAATTCTTAGGGAAAAGGGTTTTCAGGACAAAAAGACCGGGGCCGATCCAGGGGGCCCTAACTATTGAAATTAGCTCGTTTGGATGGAATCAGGGACATAGTCTTTCCATAATCTTCCTATGAGGAAGGGAAGAAACCTCTTGGCTGGCAATCTAATTGGTAGAGATCATGTTCGGTAGGCAGCAGTTCTTTCGACAGCTAGGAGTTGACAGGCTAATTTCGATTCCGTGCACGAGTCAATTTTAGCCTGAGCTTGCCCAGTTTCGGCAATGAATCCTAACCTCAAAGATGAAGCCACTCTTCTAAGTTTTCACGACTCCGCGGTGGTTAAGCCTTTGTGGCTAGCTCAGGTTCATTTGACCGAAGAAAAGACTGGCATTTGGATTACCCAGCTCGAAAGGAAGCTGGGGATGAGAGGGTGAAAAAGAATAGGAATCGATTGAATCACAAACATATTATCTTATTTATATAGATATAGAAGAAGATCAAATCACGAATGCTTTCAGCTCCTGTGATATAAAGTTGCACGATTAAAATGGACGGCTATTAGTATAATCTTAAGCCAAAAAGACCTACTTTCCTCGTTCAAATCAAATCCGAGAGTGAATCTAGCTAGGGCGCCCTTGCCTAAGGATGAGAGAAGGCTTTCCAACCCAGCTACCAAGGAGGTTGAGTCACTGATCTAGCTCACCGATACTGCTACCCCACAGGTAAAGAAAGGAAGTAAATTGCAGCCTATTCGCAGTGCGCGGGTATTGATTCATTTCCTTTCCCTAGATCATAGGTCGATCTTCTTGATCAATAGATCTAGATCTTTAACACAGTTGATTTGCATATTGGTACCATTGCTTCAGAAAAAGGACCTTTTGCGCCCTTCTAAGGTTTCAGGGTTAACTATTCCCCACCGCCTCCCTCAGGCTGAAACCTTTTTCTATCGCGATACGTTGGACTTTTTGAGATGAGAAAGGGCAATGGCTTTCGTCTTAAGTACTTGTACTTGGCCCGAGATCTTCTTTTAAAAGTGTTTTCCTTCATTCGGGAATTTTTCGCTTTATCGATTCCTGGAAAACGTATGTGACCAAGTAGAGCTGACTACAACGAACGAATGACCGGCATTAAAACGAATTACCGGATCTATCTTTACTTAAGAGAGGAAGACATTCCATTTTTCATTTGTTTTTTTTATTTACATAGTGCCATTGTCCTAGTTTTGTTATAGATTCTTTCATCCCCCTCAGTATGTTCATTCGTGTGGGGTTAGGATGTTGGCCTATAGCGTATTGCTTGTGTTCGCCCATGGCTCGGCGCTTTCATTATCCTTTGATCGTCTGAATTTCAAACCTTCCCAAGCCTTCCTTTTATGGTCCAATACCTTATCTGGGACAAGCACCCGATGAAACTAACTGAATCTCATATCACTGCCAACCATTTGGTGGTAGAGTCCAACCCTATTTCCCGAATGAGGCCTCTTTCTTCGTCTGCATGAAATATATCCAACCAAGAAAGCGCCCGAACCCCCTATTATCTTGACCTGCGGGTTCTCCTTCAACATCTTTTAATTGCTCTAGGGCGGAGCTCCTTTCATCTCCTATATCTTCTTCTTAGAGCCACAAATTATCGGCCTAACCCAGTTGGATCAGTAGATGTCTCTGCTACTTGCGGACAGTCACTCTTCATCTTCTCCTCTTTTATCTGAGCTTGATTCTGTTGATTATAAAATACTATTTGATGTAATATAGAGATCGGCTAAGCTAAAGGAGAAATCCTCAATGAAAGTAGATGCAGATTAAGATAGTACATCTGCATCTTCCTTTCCTTAAGTACCTGCCTTGCAAATTACTCTTAAAATCCTAGCTTACCTTACTTTGGCTCTTCTCCTAGCACAGCATAATCTGCTTCTTATCTGGCACCGTTTCCACTGAAATGCTACCTGGGCTTCCAGTCGCCCCGCCACTCGCTATCCTCTCAAGCATCATCGGGCTAGAGCTTCCGGACGCAGACTCCCGAAAAATCTCTTCCAACTCTTTTCGTTCGTTCCTATGAGCCAGAGATCTATCGAAGCCATGAATCCTTCCAAGCCAACTTTGCTGGGCGCTCTCAAACTATATATGCAATGGCACATAAAGCACTTTTTTATACTAGATCGAACTAGTTCATATCCTCTAGTCTCACTCGCTGGTAACCTGGTAACGAGCCACTGGCTGTCAGCAAAGTCTCGAATTGCCTACATCCCATTCCGGAACTAGCAGCTATTCCAATTTCACAGGAAAGAATCTCCGGCTGAAGCAATTGTAGCAGCTCCGGCCACCACACTACATAAAGAGCTGGCTCCGCTTTACGATCTTGTCTATCAAAAACAAAAAGCTACTCTATTATATACGATACCGACCCTAGAGAGAGTTCGAAATAGAAAAAAGAAGTTACTTTTCTTCTCCAGCTTGAAAAGCCCTGTGTTATCACTCTTAACCTTCCGATCGATGGTCAAGAACCTCTTTTTCTTTAGGTTAGGAAAAACAACAGTTGGAACTTCCCGTATAAGGGCCTTCTCTTTCATCTGGTTCGGATGTTGAAACAACAGCTTCCGATTCGGATGCTTTTGAAACAGCTGCTTCAGCAGATTATTCTAAAACAGTTGATTAAGCGGATTCGTTCAAAGACAGTAAAGATAATATAGAAAGCAGAGACAGAGACTGGGACAGGATTACTACTCGCTTGAAAGCGGCTTGCTTGAGAATCTGACCTTTCCATTGGGAACGGGGTACTCGCTTGCTTTTGTTCTTTCGGGACTACGGAACTGGCTTCTTAACAGGACTACGGCTATAAGGGCGTAAGCGCGGCTAGCTGCCTAAACTAGATACGGGCACTTACTCTAGGGGCGGAGGCACTTAATGGCGTACTTACTTTCAATTCGTACGTTGCCCCTTTCTTTCCTAACCTGGCAAAAAGAAGAACTTCAACTAGAAGGTTGGCAACTTCCACTCCAATTAGGCTTGAAAATGGTACAGCCTACCCATAAGAAACTGCGCCAGATGGGGCCCACAAAGCCTTTCTTGAACTTAGTTGTAAAACAACAAAGGATGCCCGGAAGGAGAAATAAATAGTCATAAGCACTCAGGACACTTCCTGTAATGGTTACTGGGACCGAAGGAATGGCACTAAGAACTACTGCTACACCAGGAAGGAACTCCCAAAGGCTGCATATAAACTGTCTGCCATCGAATCGAAAGAAGCTCGTATAGACGTAAGGAAACGAAAGGAAAGATAGTTAGCTCTCCATGGAAGGAGAAGACATAAGGATAAGACCTCTCACTGGCTGTCTTGCCCACAGGATTTCTTAACCTAGTTTGCAGGAACTTGATGTTAAGTAAACTCCAAAGAGAACTTTCAAATGCTATTGCCTTAGCTTATCAATTCAACTCTATGGTTAGCAACTGCCATCTAAAGAACTTTTAGAACAGTATTCTAACCGGATCTAATGGAGTAGCAAGATGAGTTGGCCTCAGTTCAACCATTTGATCAATATTTAAGGAATTCTTATTCTTCCCCAACTCTAGCATCGGTTCTCGAAATCAAACTTCTCTTACTTCTCATTCAATCCCGTGGGACTTCTTTCCTCTAGCACCAGTCCGCTATCTTACGATATCACCTTCCTGACTTCTACAAGGCATACTTACGCTTACTTACTACTGGCTTAAAATACAACCTTCCCCGTGGGAGAAAGAACCTTGCTTACTTCTAAAACCTTACTTTGAACTTCCTTACTTGAGAGCGGGGGACTTTTTTATGCTAGAACGAGATAATAGCTTACTAGCACCGGACTCTATTTATGAAATTATCTATCCCGTGGGGCTGGCTGACTCTAAAACCCGGCTTACGAGAGATCTAGCACTAGATGGGACTTCCTTTCTCAACTTTGGCTGCCTTACTTGCTTACCTGGGAATTAGTTACTTGAACAAGGTTAGCTGGTAGAATGAGTCAATACTGGCTGGCAGGTTAGCGGGTACTACTACAAACCAAGCTGGATACAGCGAGGGGATAGCTGACTCGATAACCGGATTCTTCCTCCCCAAGGGCATACCTTACTCTAGTCCTGACTTACCTCAGGAGATAAGAGAACTCAAGGACAACTCCTAGAACATCACTCTCGTAGCTGCCTTAGGCTCGATAGCTCTCGGAATCAGTAGCCCATAACATATCATGTCATACCGGGCCTAGGCGTATACCGTCCCATACCGTATCATATCGCCCGGTGAGAGCTAAAACCTAGAGGCAATTCCTGATCTGATCTTGATAGAAAAATCATACCAAAATAGAAGACAGATCTTAGTTACGAGAAGAAAGGTATGCCGGTTTTTGGATGTAGTTCATTCTACTTTAGTTAACCGAATTGAATTGTTGTTGACTTTCGGTCGTGGTACTTTTGCTTGCTATTCAAGCACACTGTCGAAAGGGGAAGATCGAATTAGCTCTGGTTCAATAAGCCTATCTTTCGTAGCCAAGGGCGTTAAGGCTCGACTGAGTCGGAGAGGAAGGCAGAGACTCGAGTGAGAACGAGAGGAGCTGAAGATGGTCTACCGTAAGGTGGAGGGAATGAAAGACAGAATGCCACTAGATCGATGATGAAAGTAGCTATGGTTTAGTGATAGTGTCCGTGGAGAGGTGAAAGAGTTGCTTTGGTTTCAAGTCAGGAAAGAATCTGACTAAGAAAGAAGGGCTCTATCTTTCATAGAGATAGAGGCATACTATATAAGAGATTTAGAGCAGGGTTCCCATGCAGAGTGATAATATACCATTCAGTTGGCTCAAGGCGATAGGCATAGTGGAAAAAGGCTACGCACCCGAATCTGTTCACACGAATTGCTCAAGGGAAATCCTTCTCAGTGAGAGAAGCGGCTACCCTCGAGGCGGCTCAACTCGTCGGATAAAAACCCTTCTATAAGGGCTCTATCACCAGACATCTTTGACTGACTCGGGGATAGACAAGAAAATGCTCACTGAGCATGCACGTCGGGAGGAAATCAGTCCCTTTCCTTCCCGGGCTTGGATTAACTTGTTTAACTCGGCTCCTTGGCAGAGAATCCGCTATTCTATCCAGCCCTTCGCCCATTTCTTGGGGCTCTGCCCGTTCTATCTTATCTAGAATAGTAAGTAAACTAATCAGCTCGTAGCAGAAGTCTTGTCTTGACCAGCTATAGAATCCATCCTTGAGGAAGAAGCGAGGAATCTTGTACTGATTAAGCGGGAAGACCGATCTATTTCGGGGATTCACAAGCAGGAAAAGATCAATAAACAGAAGTCCAAGGATCGATGTAATTGAGCTCGACTTACAGGAGAGGAGCGAAAAGGCCACCAAGGAATAGAAGAAGCTGTGGGAATTACCGGTCTTGGTAATATCATAGGTAAGAATGAAGCTAATGCTGGTGGTTCAGGAAGAGAATCCGCTGTTTTAGTAAGAGAAGTGGGTGCTGCTTGGATCTTTCCTTTTGGAATTATGAGAAAATTGAATCAATAGCAATAGGAGAAGGGGCAAATGCCACAGAAAGAGAAGGAATGGAATCGGATCTTAAGTGAATGCCCACAGTCTGCTTTGCTCCATCTAAGGCTAGGGGTTAGGCACTTCATCCCCCTAACAGCCTTTTCTTCTTCGTCATGTGCACATTTGAAAACAACCTATTTGGATTCAATAGCAGCTGACCCGACTCTTCATCCCGCCTCTATATGAATAGGTTCCCCAGAGCCAACCTACTCGGAATCAGCCGTAATCCGATCTAAAGCTAGCTCAGTTCTCCTACCCTAACTGGGAATGAACTCCTTTGGCAATCACTAGATTCCATTCTTGCTTCAAAAACGGTGCTTCCAAAAGCTTCCCTTCCTTCCCAGTGGAGGCAACTACTGAACTGACTGTCTTAACTAGGATCCCTTCTATGAAAAGGATTTCCTCAATTCACTTACGAGAGAAGAAAGAGTTATGCACTTACTAACTCTTCGGATTTACTTAGTTGAGTAGTGCTGATCTCGCCTTCTCATTCCTGTAGCGAGTGCCCTCATGGGTGTGTGTGATGAAGTCTCTTCTTTTCCCTTTTATTCGACTGTAATAGGGCTTGATGTAGATAGTCCAATAGCCCAGTAGAGGCGGCTACTTCTCTTATCTTATTGTATTTCGATGATCTTTTCTTACCGGAAGAGGCAAGGAAGGAAGCATAGGCAATCAATCCAATCGGCTTGAAAGGGGATCTCCTACTCGGGTTCAAGACTCAGGATTCCACTTTCCGGATCTTCCCTCCCCTCCCTTGCAAGACGCTCAAGATCTATAGCTGCTTGGCTTGGTTGGTTATATAAGAGAATCCCGGAAGAAAGCAAGTTAGACCTTACTCTAGTCCTTTCTTATCTTAGGTCAGGAATAGGAGGATCGCTCACGACACTTACAAAAGGAAAGATAGCACACCCTAACTAACACAAGAAAAATAACAACAATAATGGGTGAACCCAGCAACAGCTAGATCTTAAAGCAGGACGAAACCAAACTATACCGCGGCAGAAAGCCATATTCTTCAGTTCTATGGAGCCAAAAGAGAAGACACAGCAAGAACCTTTGCACATTACCTTCAACAGAGGAAAGACTGCTCTTAACTCAATTATGATTCTTCCTCATCTTAGCACACTTACAGCAGAAAAGACAGCATCGGTTCACCCGAAGTGAACCCCAGGTTATAGATGTCCGGCACTTCTTCTAAGACTCTTAACGAAAGAGTACTTAACAATAGGGTCCAGACAGAGACAACAAAGAGCAAGCATCTGATCGAAGGGCCCAAATCACTCAAAGGAAATAAAGTAAGGGGAAAGCAACCTCTTCTACTTAATATATACAATCTCAATCCAACTTATGGAGAGGCAAAAAGGGAAGCCCACGGAGCTGTAACTAGGTCCAGTCCAACAGCGCCCATTCAAGCGGATACTTTAATAAGGATGATCGATAAGGAAAGTCGACGAAAGCACGGATTCCCACTACTAATCCATTCTTAAAAGTGGCCCTAGCTCCAGCTACAGGCGGATAAAGCCGCGAGCAAAGGCCATTGAGCAAGGATATTCTATTTAAGATGGACTTCCCCGAGAGGCCTATCGTTACCCATAGCCTATGGATCACTCACTACAACAAAGAGCGCTAAACCACCCTCTTCTTCGGCAAGCCGTGGTTCGAGTCAATCAAGAATCCTGCTTTCGATCTAGTAGCTGTTGATGGTCCGTGTCTTGGAGCTAGTTGCTTCTTTACTTTATGGTTCTTTCATGGAAGAACCATCTGTGTGGAGCCAGACACCTTCCAGCCTTAAATCAATGGAATGGGTTCGGTTGGGCTTGTCTGAGGAAGCCCGTTTCTGAGGATCGTTAGTTCTGAGGTTGATTGAACATTGACTGCGAACTGATTGTTAGCATGACTCCTGCCTTGTAGTTAAGGAAGCTGCTGATATGGGCTAGTGCGTTACCCTATAAACCTTGGAGTAGACTTGGGTAGACTTCGGAGAAGATTCAGTTTTGATTGTTGTAGTTTTCACTCGGTATAGCCTTTTTCCCTTGAGAAAAGGAGTTTGTTATAGGGGTATAGAAGAGCTCAATAGAGCTAGACTGTAACGGAAACTTCACATTAACTGATTTGTCAATTAACGGAATGAATGAATTCAGTGAGTGTCCCCTTTGGCAATGGGTGGTCCCTCGCGCCTAATCAGTCTATAATATCGAATAAGCCAACTTAACTTAAAGAGTAGCTGTTTCGCCTTTGTTGGCTGAATGCCCGAGTAAGGCAAGCAACAGGAGTGCAGAGAAAAGGAGACCTGGTGAAAGTCTCTTCCATGTCTCTTTCTCTTATAAAAGATATTGTAAGAGCACGGGAAGTGTCAAAGCTGACTTCAACAAACAAACTGACAACAGCATTGAATGGCGGAAGACAGCAATCCAGCAAGGAGAGAACCCGCCCTTACTTCAATGGAAGGGGAGTGGAGAGATCACATTCTATCCGGGAGAGAGAGATTCAATCCTTCTTCCGCAACAAACAATCGAGCAGAAGGTCTGGCTGTGCGCGAAGAAGGACTTCGGCCATTAGTGAAATTTCGCGAGGTCGAACATCAGCTTCAGAACTTAGAGCACGCCAAGCACAAGCTACTTCCTTTCCACTTCCTACGAGATTTGGAGGTCTTTGTCCCAACCTTTCTTGTCTTCAAGCAGTGTCTGTTTACCAGGGGAAGGAGAAGCCTCAGCGTACCAAACAGATTCATTAGGTTCAGGGGCGGAAAGGGAAGGATTCCCCATTGGGTTCAGGGACGAGTACGGAAAGTCAGAGTCCAAGTCCCAAAGAACGAGTTCAGCCACTTCCTTCGCTATTGATGATTGATGGGACATCTAGGTCAGCCGCATCTGCAGTTGACGGCCGGGCCAAGGCCAACAAGAATGGTCTCAGCTGAAGGAGCGCTAGCCACTCTCTTTCTATTACATATGTTCTTGGACGACGAGAGGAATTGGGAGCTGCTGCATCTGATTCGGGGGAACAGTCTATCCTGCCTCCCATTCTCTTTAGATATTAGACAAGAAAGGGACAGATTGCCTAATCTGCCTTTTTCACAGCTATAAGACAGCTTGCCAGGGCTGTTTAAGGCTTAATGGAAGAGTCAGGATGGGATAGAGGAGAAATCCAATCTACTTTCATTGCCCTCCTCAAAGAAAGTCCGTACCGTAGCTGCGCCGCAGACAGCTGTTTTCAACAAAGAAAAATCGCGGGAAACTGCCAGGGCAAAAAGAGAAGCTACAGGTTCCGTGCTCATGTCCTAGTTAGGGGCATTATTTGAGTTGTCTAGGGCCTCGTCCTAAAGGGGAGCTTCAGTTAGCACTTTACTTTATGATAAGAGGGCTTTGCTCTTTTAGTGGAATAAGAGCAGTTGGTAAGATTAGGTAAGAAAGAATCAAATGTCCGGAAAGAGGGTGCACATTCATAGGCCAATCCGTTTTCTTGCCTGTTCCGTATGAAAGACGCCTATTCTTCAGGCAAGGAGCGCTTCCTATATCTATATAGAATATGTCCGAACTTCTTTCCCCGTACCGCAGCTAAAGGACGTGCCACTGGACGAGGATTTTTTGAATTCTATTCTATGAGCGCGTTCTCCTCTTTTGAAAGAAAGATGTAAAGTGTGGTCTTCTCGTCACTCTTCGGGATGCTAAATAAATAGTCGGTCTTGATTCGATTTTTCCATGGGATATGGGTTTACATGGCGGGACTCCCAACTGATTGAATCCTATCCAAAATGGTCGAGTAGTAGGCCTTGGCAACAGCAACCCTTTCTTTTCGTTTCTTTCTTCCACATGACTACTCGAGGGTTCTAAAAAAGGGTAGTGTGAGGCTCGTCTTACGATCATGATACTCGGAGCCTTAAGTGAGCTCCCGCTAGGTGTAGCAACCTGACGACACGAAAGGTTTCGAATAAGCAAAAGAGAATGCCAAGGTCGGAATAAGCGCAGTTGGAAGCAGGGCTACTAGAAGCTCATATCCGGCAATCTCCGAGGCGATCGGAATGAATTGAAAAAGTCTCTTCCTATCAGATAAAGGTGGGCCCAAAACCCCAGCATTCTTGAAAGGAGAGCGTCGACCCGCTACGAAGGGAAAAGGATTTTATGCCAAACTACTTTCCTCGTTTTAGCTGGCGAAGGTAGGCAACTCAATAGGTAGAACCGTTAGGCTAGGCCAATTCGACTTCATTTGTCTGCTTCAGGTTACCTTCTGTGATAGCTTTTGTGGCTAGCTCGTTATCTTGGTCAAAAGCCAAAAGTCTTTCTTTAGTGGCAGTGGCCAAGCCAAATCGCCCGACAGAGTGAAAACCCTATTAATATAACGAACTCGGAACCGTCGATTGGCGCATGGGTTGACTTTCTTTAAACGAGTTAGCAGGCGATAGCGACTTCGTACCCTCAGCCAAGTCTTTCTATTCTAATATTATCTTTCTTTAAAGAGAAGCAAATCCTTCTCTCGGGACAGGATTGAACTCGGCAATAAGCTAATTGATTTAGTACGTTTAGCCTGGAACTATTAACCCTTACCCGATGACTTTCGGACTGTCTTTCTTGACTACTTGAAAAGTCTCCTAGGATTCGAACAACTCTTGTCGACTCTGAACGAATGCTTAGTGGCGAAGAAGAATCATCGAGGAGCGACGGAACTTACTAATTAACTGATTGAACTTCTTTAGGGGTGAAAAGAATCACCAGTTGATGCGGAAGAAGCTGTCTTAGCATGGTTTTGTCCAGAAATCCAAGAAGTTCACGCATTGGCAAACAAACTGAGTAGGGAAGTGTTGAATCTGAATTGGATAAGTAACCAAGCAGGGGACGAAAACAAGCATTGGAAAACTGGAGTTTCCATAAGTACAAAGCCTTTATAGGTAGGCTTTAATGCCCTTTTGATATATGTTTTTGGGTAAGAAAGCAGCCAATCCGGGAGTGCCAGCCTGATTGGGGAGGCAGAAGAAAGAAGGAAAGTCAAATTTACGGTTCGGTTTACCTGGGGTGAGGTTGAGCGAGGGTAGCCATGTAAACAAAGAAGAATGGCTATCCTGACAGCAGAAACTAATAAAGATTTTCGAACATTGGCAACCCATTAAAAGAAAAGGAAGAAGAGAAGCAACGGACTGAGCGACGACGGGATGGATTGAAGGCTTCTCCTAGCACAGGAGTTTTCGTCGAGAGTTAGCTATTTTGATGAAAGCATAAACAGAAGGTGACTCACTTCATTCGGTAAAGCTAGAAAGCAAGCGAAAGAAGGCACATCCAATTCCATTCCGATCAACAACTGTAGCTGCAATTCCCGTGTGCGACAGCCTTTATTGCGACAGAGCTGACTTTTTGGATATATTAGAAACAACCGATTGTGCGATATGAATCCATCGCAGCGGAAGAGCCCCTTACACACACACACGGGAAAGACTAGGAAAGAGTTGGAATGGAAAGCTTAAAAGGCTTACACCAATAAATTCTATGGTTTTTGACCCGGAGAGTCAGTCCCCTTCAATCGAAAAAAGAATTTTGCTATCCCCACGAGGAAAGACAAAGCTTTCTCTTTTCATTAATGAAAAGAAAAGCGGAGGCCCGCCATCTGCTAGCATTGTGGTTTGGAATCGATTCTTTATCAATGGCCCACCCTTTCTTTGAACCTTGTTAATGATCGAACTTAAAGATATGAACTGAGTGCCATTTGATGAGTAACTGAGAACAAGGGAGAGGGATATGGAAAGAATGAAGTAATGAAAGAGGAAGTCATTGCTAGTAGTAACGACTTGTCACGATC